ACCCATATCAATTAATTTGTAGAATATATACTCATACAAATTACTCATGTGCCAGGAACCAGATTTGAACTGGTGACACGAGGATTTTCAGTCCTCTGCTCTACCAGCTGAGCTATCCCGACCATTCATGACGCATCATCCTCATTTTATTTTAATATAGGACTTGGGTCTATGTCAATTAAAAAAACGAAAAGATATTACAAAGTATTATCCAGGCCCTTGTAGAATTTCTTGTATCTTCAAAAAGAAAACTTTGTAAGTTTCAATACAGTACAAATAATGATATGGATTGTTAATTATTCAAATTTAACACATTATTCAAAGATGCCGATTTAGATTTGTACACGTATCATTATCATATATATCACACACAAGGCTTGTGATAAGAAAACATTTTTCTGCTCAGATAGGTTTGTGAAAGAGTAGAGTGAGAATGACTGAGAAACATAACCAATTTCGAGTCGATAATAAAATGAGAAGATAAATAATTAGGGAGGCAACGAGGCAACCAGGTCTTTTTGGGGATAGAGGGACTTGAACCCTCACGATTTCTAAAGTCGACGGATTTTCCTCTTACTATAAATTTCATTGTTGTCGATATTGACACGTAGAATGGGACTCTATCTTTATTCTTATCCGATTAATCAATTCTTAAAAAGATCTATCAGACTATGATGGAGTGAATAATTTGATCAATGACTTTTTTTCATCTAAATAGATATATAAAAATTATAGAACCGGTTGGAGTCGTCATTAATCATTTTGAATCATTTGGCGATAGTATTTCAGTAAGTATACATATGTATATAGGTTTCATCCTTTCGGAAGTTTCGATGGAAGGATTCCCTTACGAACACAACGCCGCCAACTCCATTTGTTAGAACAGCTTCCATTGAGTCTCTGCACCTATCCTTTATTTATTCTCGCTTTCTGAAACCCTTGTTTGTTTTCATAAAACGGGATTTGGCTCAGGATTGCCCATTTTTAATTCCAGGGTTTCTCTGAATTTGAAAGTTATCACTTGGTAGGTTTCCATACCAAGGCTCAATCCAATTAAGTCCGTAGCGTCTACCAATTTCGCCATATCCCCCCCCTTTTTTTGTGATGTGATTAGGATCACATCATGATGCCGTTTACCCCCTTTCGTTCATTTCCATTTTTATTATGCTGGAACCGTGGAATTCATTAGATATCGATTCCTGTATTGAAAAGTGTTTGCTCCTATTTGATTTCGTATCTATCTTCTTTCATCTCTATTGGAAACCATACTTGGTCCAATCAGAAATTCAATATAGATATATACCACATAACATATATCTATTATAATATATATATTAGACTTATACATGTCCCTATTTCTATCATTTTTAGTGTGCAATTTTGAATACTTGAACGGTCGATTCTCTTTTTTTTTTTTCGTCTTAGGTTTCGCCTTTCCGAATGAAACCATAGGAATGTTTCATTATGATCTGGATTGCACTTTTCTCTTTTTATCCTTTTCTTAGGGAAGACCATAATAAATAATAAAAAAAACGACAAAGGGCAATTTAGTAATTTCAAATTTAGTTAATAGCCATAACTAATCGAATGGATATAATTAATCAATTAATTATTCCGTTAATTTCGAATTAGTTATCAATGAGTTATCAATGAATATTAATGAAATAGGAAATTCTTTTTTATTATATAAATTCTATATTTTCGATTTCAAATATATATAAAATATATATAATAATTAATTATATTAATTAATTATATTAATTTAATATATTATACGATTCTAATTATAGAATAAGATTCTAACTTAATTACTAGAACTTAATTACTAGATTATATTACTAACTTTAGTTACCAAATTCGATTTCAAATTCGAAATATAACTAAATATATAGAAATATAAAACTATGTACTAAAATATTTTATTTCTAATTTATATAGTTATAATATAGTTATAGTTTTCTTTTATTTTTATTTTTTATATAGTAAAATATCAAAAAACAATATAAAAAAAAATAGTAAATTAAATATGGATATACTAAAAAAATCTTAGTATCTAATTAAACAAATTAAGATATTTATTCAAATTAAGATATTTATTATTGATAAACATATATTTGAGAAATAGATCTAAATTAATAGATCAAAATGAAATGTTTTTGGAAATTCGATTTTCCATTCTTATTCGTTTCTTTTTCCATTCTTATTCGTTTCTATAGTTGCATTTTTTTACATTTATATCATATTTCTTATGAAATAGCTAAGAATAAAAAGTTAAGATCTTAGTAGCAGTAGTTTACTAAATTAGTATACGTGTACAATTTATATTATCCGAGCCCGCTTAGCTCAGAGGTTAGAGCATCGCATTTGTAATGCGATGGTCATCGGTTCGATTCCGATAGCCGGCTTTTCTCCATTTGTTTTATTTTTTAGATAATTGATAATATGAAATCAAAGTGAAAAGCTTCTTTGCCCTTTCCTAAAGGTCACCGAGCCCTTTCTATTATTTCATAGAAACTTCCAATTATGAATAAAAATTGGATTGGAGGGGTTTGGTCTCTGTAGAACAAATCAATCAAGAAAAGAGCCCTTCATTTTTTTTCTATTATTTCAAATTCTTTTTCTTTTTTATTTATATAATACAATTATATAATACAATTATATATATAATATTTATATACAATAAGGTCCGGATATTGATACAATTCCTCTAATTATTCTTTGTAATACTTCAGTAAATTTCGCTTCATTTATCATATTTTAGTTTAGTTTTAATTTTGGTTTATGAAATTTCATAAAAAAAAGGAGTCTTTATGTCGCGTTACAGAGGACCTCGTTTCAAAAAAATCCGCCGTCTGGGGGCTTTACCGGGGCTAACTAGTAAAAAGCCTAGAGCCGGAAACGATCTTCGAACCCAATCGCGCCCCGGCAAAAAATCGCAATATCGTATTCGTTTAGAAGAAAAACAAAAATTGCGCTTTCATTATGGTCTTACGGAACAACAATTACTTAAATACGTTCGTATCGCCGGAAAAGCCAAAGGGTCAACAGGTCAGGTTTTACTACAATTACTTGAAATGCGTTTGGATAACATCCTTTTTCGATTGGGTATGGCTTCGACTATTCCTCAAGCCCGCCAATTAGTTAACCATAGGCATATTTTAGTTAATGGTCGTATAGTAGATATACCAAGTTATCGATGCAAACCCAGAGATATTATTACGGTGAGAGATGAGCAAAAATCTAAGGCTCTGATTCAAAATCATCTTGATTCATCCCCCCCGGAGGAATTACCAAAACATTTGACTCTTCACCCATTACAATATAAAGGATTAGTCAATCAAATAATAGATAGTAAATGGGTCGGTTTGAAAATAAATGAATTGCTAGTTGTAGAATATTACTCTCGTCAGACTTAACCCTAACTAAAATAACATAGGGTTCGGCCAATTTTGCCCCCTTTTTTCGCTTAAGTAAAGGGACTGAGTTAAGTTAAGGGGTTTGGTCTGGGGATTTTTCTCTCATTCATGTATCTCTAGATCAGTAGGGGATTTTAATTCCTTGTCCATTTTGTCCAGTATTTTCGTACCACAGAAATTAGGATTAGGAATAAAGAATCCATATCAAAGAAAAGATACGGGCTAGCTGTTGGAGTATCCATTCTTATTTGATGCATTGTGGCCAGTAACATTGATGAATTAGGTGAAGGATACGGAAAGAGAGGGATTCGAACCCTCGGTAAACAAAAGTCTACATAGCAGTTCCAATGCTACGCCTTCAACCACTCGGCCATCTCTCCTACATAATGATTATGGCCCAAAAACCGAGTAAATAGTGAGTCATTTATATTCATTTTTTATAGGTATGTACATTCCATTTTCACTATAAAAATGTAACTCTAAAAGTATAAAACTTTTCATCAAAGATAAATCCTTCCTCCGAGGCTCGGGATAAAGATAATTTTTTTATGAAAAAAATTGTAAAATTTAAATAATTTAAATAAAGATATATATTTATTCATGTTTGCGAAGATATCAGCCCTTTCTAATATTTATACCGGATTAAATCACTCAATTGGAACGAATCCACCGATCGATCTATTTTTTTAGACTATGTTTAATGGCTACCTTTATACCACGATTCTATTTAGTTTAAACTATTATTCCATTTTCATAAAAATTCTAAAATCCCTTTCCTGTTTTCGATTTTTCAACAAGAATTCCTTACTTCAACCTCTTAACCCATAGATTTATTCCAAATTCATGAACCGCCCTTCGGATTTTTATATTTTATTGTATGCGTATACCCACTATACACACAACACAAAACAGACGGTATTCCATTTTAATCATAGAATTATTATTCGACTCTTTTTCCTCTTTGGAATCAAAACTTCTCAAATTATCCTAATCTCTAGGAGAAATTTTTTGATTCTTCAACTTCAATGAAATCGGAATAGTTCCCTTCATTTTTCTATTACTACATTTGGATGAAATCTAATCGGATTCAAATATTTAAAATTTTTTATTGATTCCTGTCAAAAATAAACAATTTGAGTAACAAGGGCGTCTTTTTGTTTTAATGAATCCATTTTTACGTTATTTCGTACTTTACAATTCCTTTGTTTGTGGGATCATTTTCTCACGAAAGGAAATTCAAAAAAATTATAGAATGGATTAATACACCTATGTCTAGATCTGGGATAAATGGAAATTTTATTGATAAAACCTTTTCAATTGTAGCCAATATCTTATTACGAATAATTCCGACAACTTCAGGAGAAAAAGAGGCATTCACCTATTACAGAGATGGTGCGATTTGATTATTTTTATTTTTTTTTTACCGCTCTCAGTCTTAAGAGAAAGACAACATTATTTTTAATTATTCGGAATAGGAAGAAAAAATTATTGAAAAAAATCTACGCTTGTTGAAGGTGAAGTTTGTAAATAAAGCAACCCCTTCTATCGTGTATCCCCGATTAATGCAGCCTCAGATGCTTCAATTGTCGATTCTAGAGTATTGAGCGAAAGGTTACACCTATAGGTTAAGTTAACCCTACTCCACTAGTACCAATAGGAGGCATAGGGGAAGAAGCACTACCCCTAGGAATCAACACACGAAAACTTTGTTAAAAATGATTCCCTTTACTTATCAGGATCGGGACTAACAAGAATGGTTGGGACAACAAACATCCATCTCGTTCGTATTTTGGATACCCGTATAACCATCGAAGACTGTTGAAGTGACTAATTCCTGCAAATTTAAGGGCGTTGAAGACAAAGAAATTGTTGAAATTGTTGGGGTCGCCTTTTTTATCTAATATAATACCAACATGCTTGATGTTAAGGAAAGATCTTTTACAAGAAGGTTGGCTAGAGATTTCTTGTAAAAACACCAGCCCCGCTCAGTTTATAATGAAAATCTTTCAATCTTTTTTGATTCCATGTCTTTTTTTCATTATGCACAGAAAGGAGGAGCCGTATGAGGTGAAAATCTCACGTACGGTTCTGGAACGGAGATTCTTTGAATCGAATGACGACCGTAACGGATGTCGGCTCAATCCGAAGGAAATTATGCGGAAGCTTTACAGAATTATTATGAAGCTATGCGACTGGAAATTGATCCTTATGATCGAAGTTATATACTCTATAACATAGGCCTTATCCATACAAGGAACGGAGAACATACAAAAGCTTTGGAATATTATTTTCGGGCACTAGAGCGAAACCCGTTCTTACCACAAGCTTTTAATAATATGGCCGTGATCTGTCATTACGTGCGACTATCTCCACTATAGAAATAAAAAAAAGGGAAAGAAAGAAGAAATCCGTTAATAAATACTATAAAAAAGGTAGGCTTTCTACATATGTATCGTTCAAAACAACGATTTTTATCAGCTGTAGTAAAGAAATAAACTTCATATTAAAGTAGAAATATTAATATGAAGAAATAGGTATGCCTAAATACTTTATTCTATGGATAAAGGATCTAATTGATAGAGGAAGCGCCGTAAAGATCAATTCGCGAGGTTTTGGTCCGATACAATAAGAACTGCTTACTTATGTCATGATATGAGATAAAAGTTAGGAATCAACTTATGTAATAAAGTGGATCCCCTAAGGTATTGAGCAGCGGTGTAGCATCAGATCCCAAAGATAGTAAGTCTTTTCCTTCTTATGAAGGAAGGTCTTTTTCAAAGATTCTATATAAATTTATATATGAAACCGAGATAGTTACCTTTACAGAAAATTCTAATGATAGTGAAAATGCTTATRCTTTATTGTTCTGAAGGTGGGAGAAAAGATAAAAMTGATTATTAAKAAAATTTTTAGTTTGAAACTCATRTAATTAACCTCTTTCTTTTGGTTAACTCGAGAAAAAAAGGGATCGCGATATATYTATGAGAAATCTCATTCAATTAGATACGATAGATTACATCAAAAGAATTTGACCGCTGAGCCGTATGAGGTCGGAAACTCTCAAGTACGGTTCTAAGGGAAGGAATTTMCCCCCCTATTCCGACCGGGGAGAACAGGCCGTTCAGCAAGGGGATTCGGAAATTGCGGAGGCTTGGTTCGATCAAGCCGCCGAGTATTGGAAACAAGCTATAGCGCTTACTCCTGGCAATTATATTGAAGCACAGAATTGGTTGAAGATTACAAGGCGGTTTGAATAAGAACACTGTTATATTTCTTTAGTTATTTAGTTTCCATTTCGAATTTTTTCTATTTCTATTTGTTATAATTAATTATTTGTTGTCCCTATCGGTCGTCAAATAACTAAAACAGATCGTTTTTCTGGGAAGAACCAATCAAAGAATTTCATTATATCCCTTCTAAAGATCGTTCTATTTCGTCTAATATTTCGTAGGAATAAACGATATACAGATCGATATACAGATAAATCGATATACAGATAAAGTAGAGAATCTTTTTAGTTTCTGCTTTTAAAACTAATAAAAAAACCTTCGAATAACTAAATATAAATACTGAGATGTCTCTTAGTTTAGTAATTACTTCTCGCCAAATTTTGAATAGAGTACGGAATAGAGTCACATTAATATGTTATATGCATGCAAGACATAAAGTATAAAGTAGTTCCGTTTAGTAACTTATAATTGAGATATGAATACACTAGATTGCACAAAAAAATGGTTTTTGAGTCAATTCAAAGCCAAGAAAAAGGGTTTTTAAGATTAAAAAGGTCCGTTAAGCGCCTCGCAGATATGTCATAATAGATCCGAACACTTGCCCCGGATCGACTTCCAGATCATAATTGCTCTAGTGAATAACTAAAGAAAATAGATAGATGGGAGATGTGAAGAGAAAAAAACGAAGTCTAAACATCTCTCATAGGTTCACTAATTACTTAACTATTTATTGGCGGGTCTCTTTGTATGTGTTGTCCGGAAAGAGGAGGACTCAATGATTATTCGTTCGCCGGAACCAGAAGTTAAAATTTTGGTAGATAGGGATCCCGTAAAAACTTCTTTCGAGGAATGGG